ATTTGGCGTTTTTATACGATATCCACGATTCCTCTCGATTTGTAATTCAATACACAAATTAATGGGTTCTGTTAGATTAGCTATATGCTGTGTATTATCAACGATTTCCACAGAGGGTGGTAAAATAATGTCTTGAGCAGTTACATATCCAGGACCCTTGACACAAATAGACGCGTTACGAGTTCCATACAGATTACTTCTCAATACAATTTCTTTCAAATTCATTAAAATTTCATGTACAGATTCTTGAATACCTACGATGGTAGAATATTCATGTGGTATTTTCTCAGATTTTGCACGTGTAATACATGTTCCTTCTATTTCTCCGAGTAAGGCTCTTCGCATCGCGATGCCGATTGTATCGGCTTGGCCTTTCATAAGTGGGGCCAGAATAAAGCGTCCATAATAAAGACGCTTACTGTCTGCTCTTGATTCAACACACTTCCACTGTAGTGTCCGAGTAGATACTGTTACTTTCTCTCGAACCATAGTAATATTATTTGATCAAATCATTGAATTATTTATTTCTCTTGAAATCTCTTCAATGTTTACACACGTCTTTTTTTGGGGGGCCTACAGCCATTATGTGGCATAGGGGTTACATCCCGTATGAAACTTAATAGTATGCCACTTCTACGAATAGCTCTTAATGCCGCATCTCTCCCGAGACCCGGGCCCTTTATCATGACTTCTGCTCGTTGCATACCTTGATCCACCACTGTCCGAATAGCATTTCCCGCTGCGGTTTGGGCGGCAAATGGTGTCCCTCTTCTTGTACCCTTGAATCCACAAGTACCGGCGGAGGACCAAGAAATTACTCGACCTCGTACATCTGTAACAGTCACAATGGTATTGTTGAAACTTGCTTGAACATGAATAACTCCCTTTGGTATTCTACGCACATTCTTACGTGAACCAATACGTCTATTTCTACGTGAACCAATTTTTGGTATAGGTTTTGCCATATTTTATCATCTCATAAATATAAGTCAGAGATATATGGATATATCCATTTCATGTCAAAACAGATCCTGGTTTTTTACTGATTTTTTTGTACATCTGTACATCAGGTCCTTTAGATTTCGGGAGTCCCTTTTTGTTTTAGAAAGATTATCCTTGTCTTTGTTTATGTCTCGGGTTGGAACAAATTACTATAATTCGTCCCCGCCTACGGATCAATCGACATTTTTCACAAATTTTACGAACAGAGGCCCTTATTTTCATATTTGTCACTCCTTTTCTTAATTCTGAATCTACTTAATTGGAAGAAAATAAGTTTCTTAAAATCTTTAACTTCGAATTGTATCCCCACGAAAGAATGTTGAAATTGAAAAAACCACCTAATTATGTGAGTCTTTACTTTAGAGTATACAAAAGAGTATACAAATTATATGTCCTTTAGTTGAATCATAAGAACTTACCACAATTTTGATTCTATTTACTGGTAGTATACGTATAAAATTACGTTGAACCCTTCCCGAAGCAAAACCCAGAATCAGATTTTCATTATCTAAACGAACTCGAAACATACATACCATTGGGACGTAGTTCAGTAATTAAAACCTCACGAATCTTTTTTTTTCTTTCATTCCAGGGAAAACGGCCTTGAAGTATCAACGAATCTAAGAGGCATAGTATTAGAAACCTACCTTTTTACCTTTTTTTTTTCACAAAACAAATAGGCAAGTTCCGCATATAATTCGGCTATCAGAAAGATTACCATATATAACACAAAATTTCTCCGCCGATTCCTTCTATTCGAGCCTCTCGGTCTGTCATTATACCTCGAGAAGTAGAAAGAATTACAATCCCCATTCCGCCTAAAATTCTCGGAATTCGTTGATAGTTAGAATAGATTCGTAGGCCAGGCCGGCTGATCCGTTTTAAATTTAAAACAGTTCTATACGCTCCTTTCCTATTTCTCCTATGTCGTAGGGTTAAAACTAAAAAATATTTATTGCTTTCTTGATGTTTTCTCACGTTTTCAATAAAACCTTCTCGTAAAAGGATTTTAACAATATTTTCAGTGATGTAAGTAGATGGTATTCGAACTGTTCTTTTTTCATTCATGTCAGCATTTCGTATAGAGGTTATTATGTCAGCAATAGTGTCTTTACTCATGATAAACTAAGATTATTGTTGCCCCCGAATTTTGATATAATCAACATGCTCTTTTTCTTTTTTTTTTGAATTCATAAATATTTATGAATTATTAAAGGTATATACGTGATATATAAACAATCTACTAATTAAATTAATCTATTTCATTCAAATACTATAAACTACATCACGGTCTTCCCTTATAATACTTCAGGTGCTAATGAAACGATTTTAGTGAAATTTAACTGTCTTAATTCCCGGGGGATCGCGCCAAAAATCCGGGTTCCTTTTGGATTTCCTTCTTGATCAATAACAACTGCAGCATTGTCATCATATCGTATTATCATACCGTTGTCGCGTTTGAGTTCTTTACAAGTACGTACAATTACAGCTCGGACCACTTCCGATCTTTCTAGAGGTGTATTTGGTACTGCTTCTTTGATTACAGCAACAATAACGTCACCAATATGAGCATATCGTCGATTACTAGCTCCTATGATTCGAATACACATCAATTTTCGGGCCCCGCTGTTATCCGCTACATTCAAATGGGTTTGAGGTTGAATCATATCGTTTTTTTTTGTCTTTTTCAATGTAAAGGGTGAAATAAAAAAAAGAAATATTGTTTGTTCAAAACAAAACAAGAAACCTGCAATTGTTTTTTTATACAAAAAATGATTTCCTTTGGTTCTTCCTATCCTATACCGAAAGAATGAATTGGGTTCGTATAGGCATTTTGGATGCCGCTATTGAAATAGCCCTTCTGGCTATATTTTCTGCTACTCCGCTCATTTCATAAAGTATTCTGCCGGGTTTAACAACAGCTACCCAATATTCGGGAGATCCTTTCCCCGAACCCATACGTGTTTCTGTAGGTCTTACTGTAACGGGTTTGTCTGGAAATATACGTACCCATATTTTTCCACCGCGGCGTGCATTTCGTGTCATTGCTCGCCGACCCGCTTCTATTTGTCTAGATGTGATCCAAGCGGGTTCAAGCGCTTGAAGAGCATATCTACCAAAGCAAATACGATTACCTCGATAAGATATTCCTTTCATTCTTCCTCTATGTTGTTTACGGAATCTGGTTCTTTTGGGGTTATAGTTGATGGTTGTTTATCAATTCCACCCATCTCTACTACAGAACCGGACATGAGAGTTTCTTCTCATCCAGCTCCTCGCGAATTAAACGATTAAAAAATAATATACGTGGTGAATAATATATTGAATCGGGGGATTCTTTGAAATATCATTTAATATAATTTTTTTTTATCTTTTGATATATAATTAAACACGTATTCTATTTTTAGATAATGTCGTTTAGGTATTAGGTATAACGTTATAAAGAATCTTTATTTTGTTTTGCTTTTTATTATCCTATCAAATTGACTCAAATTTCTAAAAAAAAAATTCGCGGGCGAATATTTACTCTTTCAACATTCAGTTGTAAGATTAGTCTATGACATGACCTTTCAAAAAAAAAATGAATTGGTTTCTGGTTCGTTCCGCCATCCTACCCAATGAACCATTAGGATTCGTTTTCAATAGAATCTTATGCATTCACAGGTTCTGTCGTTCCCACCACCTCTCGAGTAATGGTTAGGTCTGAATTTTACAATGGAGCCCCTAATTAAATTCGTTTTTGAGTCAACCTTCTCAGTCTTTATTGACTCGGGGCTCTTGATTTTTGGTTCTATCCACGTATTTGTCTAATTATGGATCAATTCAGTATTGATGCTTTATTACATTCCCTTTTATGAGATGACTCATAGACCGTACATATTGGAATCATATATCGTTGATATTCTTTTTCTATCTTTCTCTCGCCTTTCCATTTATCTGTATACTTTTATTTTTTGTTTATGCAAAAAAGATTTCAGTTGCTACAATGATATGACTTATATATCATATTTTGACTTATATCATATTTTGACTGGTTCTTTCTTTATATCCAGATAATGCGAAGCGATGAGTTGGTTATTAGTTCTATAGTTATTAGTTCGTATTATGGGTTGTTCCATTTTTTTGAATCCTAATCCTAAAAAAACCAACGAGTCACACACTAAGCATAGCAATTATATCAAACGATTAATCGAATTTTTATTCAACCTTATAGAATTGTTCATTTTTTTTTTATCACTAAATAGAACTAAGTACAAGTCAAGTAAATGCTTATTATTCCTCGTCTACAAATATCCAAATTTTGATACCTAAAACCCCATAGATAGTTCGAACTGCGTAGGAACAATAATCTATTTTGGCTCGAATGGTTTGGAGAGGAACCCTACCTTCTCTGATCCATTCGACACGTGCAATTTCTTTTCCGTCGATACGCCCTGCAATTTGTACTTGAATTCCTTTTGTACCTGCCTGTTCAGTTAATTCAATAGCTTTTTTCATTGCTTTGCGAAATGAAACTCTATTCTTTAATTGTCCGGCTATAAATTCTGCAAGAATATTGGGGTGCCCATAAGGGTTTACAATTCTTGTAATAGCAATGTTGAGCTTTCGGTTTACACAATTGAGTTCTTTTTGTACATTGAACTGTAATTCTTCGATTTTTCGAGTCCTATCTTCTATTAATAACTTGGGGAATCCCATATAGATTATGACCTGAATCAAATCGATTCTTTTTTGAATCTCTATACGTGCAATTCCCTCGACATTAGAGGATATTTTCAGATTTTTTTGTACATAATTTTTGATACAATCTCGTATTTTTTGATCTTCTTGTAGATCCTCGGAATAATTTTTTGGTTGTGCAAACCAAAGAGAATGATGACCTTGGGTTGCACCAAGTCTGAAACCAAGTGGATTTATTTTTTGTCCCATAATCCCCCACTACTATATATATCGTGAAACGTCATATCTGTGTGTTTTTTTTTTTTATCCATTCGGGT